ATATTAGGAATATATATATTAAGAATTCTTTTATCCCATTCGGAAGGATATCATTTTATAATTATCTATGACTGTTTATGTCTTTAGCATGACTGACTACTTGATTAAATGTGGAGGAAAGTGGGATAAATGGCCGATACTACTGGAAGGATTCCTCTTTGGATAATAGGTACTGTAACTGGTATTCCTGTGATCGGTTTAATTGGTATTTTCTTTTATGGTTCATATTCCGGATTGGGCTCATCCCTGTAGTAATCGGATTAATCGGGCTTTCAAAATGAAAGTGTAAGAACTCAATGTGATCCACTCGAATTCATCAAAGAGAGTGGATCTCATTGAGTTCTTAATAATTCGAATATTTTTTATTCATATAAATGACTAAATGGATAAGTTTTTCCGATGTTTCAAAAAATGCCATTTCATTTTTTTTAATTAACTTGTAAAAAAAAAATGAAATGGCGTTAACCAAATTCCTCAATTCCTCTCTTTTTTATTTGTTCACTATGTATTATATGCAATAAATTTAATATTATATGTCATAAAGGTTCGAAGTTGGAAAAAATGGAAACGATAGGATTTTTCAAAAAGGGGTTTCAAAAAGATTCTTTTTTGAATCTTTTTTAGAACATTTTCTATTTAGACACAAACAAGAAGGAATAGGACTGGGACTCTAGTAAAAGCCAAATAATCTATCATAGAGTCCCGTTTCCCTATTTTAATTTCATTTTGCTTAATATTATCTGTCTCTATATTTTATGTTTAGTATCGAATCCAATTTTCTTGGATTTTACAATCGAAAAATATTTCTATAATAGAAAGTTCTATTATAGATAATAGAAAGTTCTATTATAGATAATAGAAATCGTAAAAAAACAGTAACATAATCATAATATTCGAATTTATTGTGGGGTTGATAAAAACTAAGTTAAACAGTCTTCCTGACAATTATATATATTATATTCGAACTTATTTGTATTACGTTACAAGGAACTATGCTATAAAAAGACTAGACCAAAGCAAAAATCTTTTCAGAATTTTTTTATTCTATTATACAGAATAGAATAAATATACAGAATAGAATAAAAAAATTCTCAACAAAAACTTAGTTATTTTTACGAGTTTAATATGTTAATAAATACATAAATACGTAGGCCTAGAAATTCATTTCGGACAATTGAACCTTTTCAAATTGTTTTTTCTTCAGAACTAAAAAGATTTGTGCTAAAATAATGGATGCCAAGAAGAACAAGAGACCTTGGACGCGTAACGGATCTTGAAGTACTATTTCCGCATCCCCCTGACCAAATCCACCCACATTAGGATTACTTGTTAATGGCTGATCAAGTTTGATAGATTCACCTTCTGAAACAAGAAGTTCTGGTCCTGGAGGTATAATATCAATCACTTCACGTCCATCCAATGCATCCACTATAGTTATTTCGTACCCCCCTTTTTCTTTTCGTATGATTTTTTTTACGATACCTGTTGCTGTAGCATTATACACATTATTATTACTCTTGCTCCCATCGAGATAAATCTGACCCCTTCCCCTGTTTCCACCTACATATATAGGATATTTTAAGAAATGAACATCTCTCTTAATAGTGGGATCCGGGGAAAGAATAGGAAAGGTGATTTCATTATATTTCTGACCAGGAACAGGGCCTACCACAAGAATATTTTTTTTTGTAGGACGGTAGTTTTGAAAAGACAGATTCCCCATTTTTTCTTTAATCTCAGGCGAAATACGATCGGGGGGTGCCAATTCAAAACCTTCTGGTAAAATAAGAACAGCCCCCACATTTAAAGCCCCCTTTTTACCATTAGCAAGAACTTGTTTAACTTGCATATCATAAGGAATTCGAACAACTGCTTCAAATACAGTATCAGGGAGTACGGTTTGTGGAACCTTTATATCCACGGGCTTATTAGCTAAATGGCAATTGGCACAGACAATACGACCGGTCGCTTCTCGCGGATTTTCATAACCCTGCTGCGCAAAAATTGGATATGCATTTGAAATGGGTGCTCGAATTATTATATATATCATGATCGATATGGAAATGGATCGAGTAATCTCTTCCTTTATCCAAGAAAAAGCATTTCTAGTTTGCATGGTCTAATCCTTGATCCTGAAAATTTCTACAATAAGATTGAGTAGGTCACTTACATAGTTCCCTATCCAAGATGAAGAATCCCTTTTTTGATTAAAAGGGGAGTTAAAAAGAAGGGAAAAAGAAAAGTTATCTTTTTTTTAGCTAAAATTAGCTCAAAAAACTTGAAATTCAAATTGGATAAGTGGATTGTTTTTTGAGTCAGTCATTCATTGAATGATAAATCACTACAAGTGATGGAGATACGCGATTTAAATAACGGAAAATAAAATATTTTAAAATTGTATCTAAAATAACGGGAAAAGTGGAAACAAGACCAGATATAATTTGATCATTTTGAGCAAATCCAAAATCTTTATAGACGAAACCAATCATTAGTTCCCAACCATGGGTTGAATGGAATCCTATACATAAATCAGTTAATAGAAGAATAGAAAAAGCTTTTATTGTGTCACTTAAATTATAGATAAATTCTCGAACCCAAGAGTTAATAAGAACAAGTTCTTGATTACCAAGAATAGAATAACCGCTTAGAATAAAGAAACAGATTATATTGGTAGAGAAGTGCAAAATTGTATTCATATGATCTTCGTTATGCGTTTTGATTAACTGGATTGTTTCTTTATAGATTTCAGTACGAAGATTTTGTAGATGTGTTTCCGGACATTCCTTTAGCATTTCATCTAACAAAAACAGTTCCTCAAATTCAATAAATTTTTTTAGAATATCCTTTTCTTGACTATCATTCAAGAAAATTTCGGATTGCCTAATATTCCACCAATTAATAAACCAAGATTTCAGACTTTTCTTAAATGTGAAAGAAATACACCAGGGCAAAAAGACTATAGATGTAAGATATAGAAGGGGAATAAATGTTTTCTTTTTTTTCATTTTTCCTCTTTAATGAACTCAATTTCATCTCATTCCTCAACTCTATATGATAATAATCTTTCTATCAAGAATAAGTCTATTACAAGTCATAGAGCTTATATATATAAATCTATATTCTCTCATTTTTTTAGTTGCAATTTGCGAGTTAGTCCTTGCATTGTTTAATTTAGAAAGAATACGTAAATCGAATAAGAAATCGAAAGAATTCTTCAAATTTCAAATGAAGAAAAAAATATTCCTTTTTATGAATACACGAAAGAGCACTTCGGGTTATGAATATAATAGTCGAATTTGGAAACCAAATAATGCTTTATCTATAAAAATTGAAATATTTTGAAAAAAAAAGTTTCTTTTTTTTTTTTCAAAATATTTCAATAAATAAGACAATTCTGAAACTTTTTGTACAATTTCTAGTGAATTCCAATTCTTGTCAGTACAAAAGAGGTACACCCAACAACCTAGATACTTCGCTAGCTTTATGTGCAATTTGTGGTGGAATCAAATCATCTTCAATGCGAGTCAAGGGAATAAACCCCTGTTCTATGGTTTCCATATAAACGATATCATAAGTAAGGGTACGATTTAAAATACCCCCTTTTTGAACTGTTGGTATTATTCTGATGGATTGAATCTCTTCCAGAGGTATTTCGAGAATAATACGACGATTTTTTCCGGGAAATCCCCAACGAAAAAAACATACTTTTTTCTCTTTTTTATCGAAGATATCATAACCACCACCTACATCCCACAAAATAATGCACCACAAATAAAGACTAATAAACAAACCTGCGATTCCATAGAAACACATCGTGGCCCCTTGCGGAATAAATGGAAAATAAATAAAGTCCGGAATAAGTGGAAAATCACTAATTTCCTCGGACAAAAAGAAAAAATCCATACCAAGATAACTGAAAACAGCGACCGATAACAATCCTAATGAGCCTAATAAAATGATAAAGGCCCAAAAGTAATTGCTTAGTTTTCGAGACCCCGTTATAAGATATACCAGTAGATGTTCTAATCGCAAAATGATAATCAATTTCTTTTATCCTATTTATAATTATAATCAATTTCTTTTATTCTATTTAAATAAAATATTAAATTAAGGTTCCAAAGGAACTTTGCACTATTTTAATCTAAACTTTTGCGATGAATTCATCGAATTGCTTCCAGATCAAAAAAAATATATGAGATTTGTCCCTACTGACCATATCTAAAAAATCTTGTTTTTTTGAACATGGAGAAATAAAGAAGCCATTGCAATTGCCGGAAATACTAGACCCACTAAAGGAACCAAAATGGAAGGAAAGTTTATCATAAAATGGGTACCTCTATTTACAATTTGTACCTTATATATACATATATTATTATTTTTATATATACATATATTATTTTTTATTATTTTTTTATTCTTATTTATTTTGTATTTGGATAGTATATAATCACTAGAATTCCTATATACTTATACTAAGTATATAGGAATTCTAGTGATTATAGCTAAGTCAATGTATATAATTAAATATAATATATATGTAGACTCTATATGTAGAACAAAAAAAATTAATTGATTTAACCTTCTATTTCGAAAAGAAACAAACATATGTATGATAATAAACTCTTTGACTTTTCTTATTCTTAGTATTTTTGAATTCTTTTATCACTTTGATCCTGTATTTTTTCATTTTTTATTTTTAGTCAAAGGAAAGAAATTATGGAATTGAAATAACTCACTCAGAACTTCCTTTAAAAAATTACGCGGTACGATTGAATCAAATAAGCCTTTGTGAAATAAATATTCAGCCGCTTGCGAACCTTCGGGTACTGCCTTATTCAATGTTTGTTCAATTACTCTTTTACCCGCAAATGCAATATAAGCATTTGGTTCAGCAATAATGATATCCCCCAACATGCCAAAACTAGCTGTTACCCCACCTGTAGTAGGAGATGTAAGGATTGATACATAAAATAACTTTTTATTTGTTTGATAATCGTATAAAGCGGAAGAGATTTTAGCCATTTGCATCAAGCTTAAACTTCCTTCTTGCATACGTGCTCCTCCAGACGCACATACCAGAATAAGAGGTAAAAGTTGATTGGTAGCATATTCTACCAAACGGGTGATTTTCTCACCTACTACGGATCCCATACTACCCCCCATAAACTGAAAATCCATAATTCCAATTGCTACAGGAATACCATTTAGTTGACCCGTACCTGTTTGAACAGCCTCAGTTAATCCTGTTTTTCTTTGATAAGAATCAATACGATCTTTATAAGGTTCTTCTTCTGAATGAAATTCAATGGGATCCAGAGAAATCATGTCTTCATCCATAGGATTCCAAGTACCCGGATCAATCAAAAGTTCGATTCTATCGGAACTGCTCATTTTCAAATGATGTCCACAGTGTTCACAAATATTCATTTTGGATTTTAAAAATTTTTTATAATTTAACCCATAACAATTTTCACATTCAAGCCATAAATGCTTATATTTTTCAGTTTCATCGGAATTATTAGAACTTTCTCCAAAAGTAGAATTATGATCATTTGTATCATTCGTGCTAGTTATTATACTAGAACTAGAATTCTCGCTTTCGCTAGAATTTCTGCCCTTACCAAAAATGTAACTATAAAAAGAACTGTCATTGTATTTGTCACTATCACCTAAACTGAAACTCTCAATACAGATTTGATAATAAAGATAACTATCAATGCAACTATTAATGTTATTATTCAAATTATATTTAATATCATCCATGTAATGATTGTCATCACTCTTAGAAACATTATTCATATAGCTAGAAAAAAAACTTTCCTGTTCACTTAAGAAAGGCTGATCATTATCAATCTCCAAAGTTTGATTTTCAATATCTAAATATATAGAACAACTATTCCTATTATTATCTCTAACTAAAAAAGTTTTATCAGATATTAAATTCTGGATGTTTCTGACACCTACGAAATAATCAAAATAACTGTAACTAGAATTTTCATTCCAACTATGAATTTTTTTATTCATATCGGTTAAAATTTTTGGGTCTTCTTCACTTACACCGGTCCTTTCAATAGGACCGAGACTATTCATTGATTTATTTAATTCACACCTGTATGCTAACTTCCTATTAAACAACATAGAATTGAACCACCATTTTTCCATAGAGTTTTTTTTACATAAAAATATAATAGATGAATAGTCATTGGATAAAAAATAAAAGAAATATTCCATTTTTTATATTCTATCTTATGTATTTATTATCCAAAAAGTATATAAATCCGATAACTAGGATTAGTAACTGATAATAATAAAGAGCGAGTAGATATTAAGAATAAATGATAATAAAAAAAGAATGCAAAAATATCACTTCAGGGATAATCTATTTATAACTCGAATTACTTCATTTAGTTTTTATTCATTTGCTTTTTCCTATATTCTATCTTTTATCTTTATACGTTTTTTCATTTTGTTTTGAAAATAGATGAAAATTTCATTTCTTTTTTTTTGGCTATAAAAAAGAACATTCTATATAAACAAAAAGAAATCCAAAATTAGGTACGAAGATAACAAGAGAGCAGGGGGGGATAAAATAAAAAAGGGGGTGCAGATGACTTCTATCTAGAAGTCATCTGCACCCCCTTTTTTATTTTAATTTTATTAATTGAATTTCGTTTGTTGATTCGAGCTAAGTTCCATAAAAACACCAGCCTTTTTTGAAATATCCTGAACAGTTCCTGTAGGTTGAGCACCTTGTTCAAGGAAATGTAGAATAACAGGAATATTTAAATAGGTTTGATTCTTTATTGGGTCATAAAAACCTACTTTCCTAAGATCTCTTCCCTCTCTTCGGGATCGAACATCGATTGCAACGATTCGATAAACGGCTCATTGGGATAGATATAGATGAATAATGTACCCCCCCTAGAAACGTATAAGAAGTTTTATCCTCGTACGGCTCGGGAAAATTGAAAATTATATGATTATATGTATAAAAATGAAATGTCAAATGAATCAATAAAATTATCAAATCAATGAAACTATGACTTAAGTGTTTTTTTCATATTTTCTTTCTAAAAAAAACACCGCATATTTTTAACCCATAACTCAAATTGGATAATTCTTAAATAACTAAAAAGAAAATAAACCCCTTAGCTTTAGCTATTTCATTTATTGAGTGGTCTCTACCCCCTTTTCTTGACCGTCTTTATAATCTATTTTTTTGAATTTTTTTCGAATTCTAATAGAATTAATGAGACAATTTGAAAATGGAATTTACTTGTTCCATGATCTTTTCGATTTTCTTTGAATCATTGGGTTTAGACATTACTTCGGAAATCTTAAATCTTTTCAAAAAAATGGCAGCAACATACCATTTTTATCTTTCTCTGAAAGAATGATACAAACAAATAGAGGGTTAATTCCCGCGGATACACTTTTTATCGAAATAGTTTTACTAATTCCAACAATTTTTTTGAACCTTGCTCAAGTTTGATCCTTTCGATTTTTCTATTAAAAATATACTTACGAAGTTGTTCTAACTTATTAATTTTCACTAACCTTAGATACTTGCCCCTGAGAAATGAATAAACTCGAGCTCCATCATGTACTATTTACATCATCAACCCCTTTCCTGTTTCCAAAATAAGAAGTTCTAGTGAAACAGAACAAATGATGTCGAGCCAAGAGCATATTGATTTCTATATACTAGGAAAATGGCGGATGTAAGAATCCACAGCTAATCTAATCATGTCTTTCAAGTCGCACGTTGCTTTTTACCACATCGTTTTAAACGAAGTTTTACCATAACATTCCTTTAGCTTGGATCCAGTATGTAATTGATTCCATTATGGAATCGTGAATAGTCATTGATTCAATCGATATATAATATATAATTAAAAATTTATCCTTTTTACGTCTGGTTTTTATTCTATAAAAAAAAAAAAAAAGAAAATAAAAGACGTAAAAAAATTGAAATTAACTCAATATTGTATTACAAATTTGTAAAGTAGAAAAAATGGGAATTTATTTTAAAAAATATTCGAAAATAAATATGAAAAGATTTTTATTATAGATAATTCGTTAATCCACAATGATTCCATTAAAAAGAAAAAAATCGACTTGCTTTCGAAGATGTAGATTGTAGATTTAAAAGCAAGTCGATTTAGATTAGAGATGATTTGGATATCAAATTTGTATTCAAATCTGATATACATCTGGAATGCATATACTCTGGGACGGAAGGATTCGAACCTCCGAATAGCGGGACCAAAACCCGTTGCCTTACCACTTGGCCACGCCCCATTTTCGATTTGACACTAATAAACACTATTATTGATAGTGATTGTTCGTCAATTCCATCAGTTCCTAAATTTCTATAGAAAAATTGTTGCTAGGTTTTTTATATGCGTATCTATATATACATAGCATAAAACCAAATTTATTGATCATTACATAGAATTCAATTAAGATATTGTATAATTAAGATATTGTATAGAAGTATGATTTATTCTATTTCAGAATAAAAGATTTTGAACTAGATAAGTTCAAATCAAAGAAGGATTTTGGCAGGTTTTATCTTATTTGATTCATTTTTTTAGTTTTATTCATATAATATTAATTTATTTGATTTATTATTGTATTTTTTTATTTTTTAATATATATAATAAAAAATACAATAATAAATCAAATTCTAATTCAAAAAAGCAAAAATAATTTTTATTTTCTTAAAGAACAAAATGTTTCTTATGCTTAATATCTTTAGTTTTGTCTGTATTTGTATTCACTCCGTCCTTTATTCAAGTAGTTTTTTCTCGGCGAAATTGCCCGAAGCCTACGCTTTCTTGAATCCAATTGTAGATATTATGCCAATAATACCTTTACTCTTTTTTCTCTTAGCTTTTGTTTGGCAAGCTGCTGTAAGTTTTCGATGAGATCTTTAATTTGAGTAATGTCTTCAAAAAATTCTGAATTTTTGAGAAAACGAAAATGTGAACATTTGAATAATTTTAAAGATCAGATAAGTTTTACAGTGTGAATTCTCGATTCGAATATTGAAATTTTTGAGTATATACTCAAAAAAAAATACGGATCATATCCTCATCTATGTTTTTCAATTGAAAAATCCGAATTCTATTATTAGATATTAGATTTGAGCCCATCACCAACATAATACCTATATTGCAGATATATAAGAGGATTTTTTGTAATAGTAATTATTGTAATAGTCAAAAATTATTGTAATAGTAATAAAAAGCTCGATTCTTATTCCAAACCAAGTCCATTTCCAAAACTCATATATACCTAAAAATCTATTCATTTTTTAGAAACTTAGTATTAAAAGGAACAAAATCTTTAATATAAGAGAATCGATTCTCTTTCTTTGTCGTTTTTTTAATTATCTTGGAGATTTTATAATGCTTACTCTAAAACTATTTGTTTACACGGTAGTGATATTCTTTGTTTCTCTTTTCATATTCGGATTCCTATCTAACGATCCAGGACGTAATCCAGGGCGTGAAGAATAAAAAAATGTATTTTGTGGTTTTCTTGCTTGTATTGGATTTCAAAATATTTTTAGTATTTTATCTATTTTATATCTTTAACTCTATAAATATAAATGAAAATATAAATCAAAAATCAAACAACCAAAGAGTTCAAAAGAAAAAAAATACCAAATCAGCAACGATCAGCAACGGAAACGGAAAGAGAGGGATTCGAACCCTCGGTACAAAAATTTGTACAACGGATTAGCAATCCGACGCTTTAGTCCACTCAGCCATCTCTCCCCAATAAAAAAAAAATAGAATTACTTTGTTTATGTTATATCACATAAACAAGAAGAAGCTTGAAAAAAAAAAGAGACTTCTCTCTTTTTTTCTATTTAATTTGTATTCATTGTATTCATTCATTATTATAATTATTATATATATTATTATATAGATATAGATTTATTATATATATTTATATATATATATTTATATATATTTATATTTTCTTTTTT